TACTATTTAGGCAGAATACCATCACCCATTCTTACTAAGAAACTGAAAGAAACCTCAGAAAGGGGGGAAAGCGAGGAAGAAACGGATGTAGAAATAGAAACAACTTCAGAAACGAAGGGGACTAAACAGGAACAAGAGGGATCCGCTGAAGAAGATCCTTCCCTTTTTTCGGAAGAAAAGGAGGATCCGGACAAAATCGATGAAAGGGAAGAGATACAAGTGAATGGAAAGGAAAAAACAAAAGATGAATTCGTCTTTAAAGAGACACGATATAAAAACAGCCCCTTTTATGAAACTTATTATATGAATGTGGATCGGAATCAAAAAAATTCGAAGTTAGAAATATTTAAAGAAAAAAAACTTTTTAAAAACTTTCAAAAACAAAAAACTTTTGTGACTATACTTTTTGACTATAAAAAATGGAATAGGCCGGTTCGGTATATAAAAACCAATAAATTTGAAAATTCTATAACCTTAAAAAATGAAATGTCACAATATTTTTTTCATACATGTCAAAGTACTGGAAACGAAAGAATATCTTTTACACACCCGCCGAGTTTGGCAATCTTTTTGGAAATGATAGAACGAAAGATGTCTATGTTTACAATAGATAAACTCTCCTCTAATGAAAATGAATTGTATAATCAGTGGAGGTATAATAATAAAGAAAAAAGAAAAAAGCTAACCAACAAATTTTTAAATATAGTTAAGACTATAGATAAAATTCTAGGGAGTAATTCTTTCATTCTCGATGGACTCGAAAACAGAAAAAGATTATGCAAATTTTGCAATAAAAAAAAAATATACTTACCTAAGGTATATGACCCTTTCTTAAAGGGTGCGTCCCGTGGACAAATGTTAAAAATGTTTTGGCTTTCAATCAAAGAGAAAAATTCCATAGAAAGGGGTTGGCTAAATAAAATTTATGGTGTCTTTCTTATTATTAATTACTTAGAGTTTCAAGAGGAACAAAAAATTGATAGAATTTATAAAAAATCATTAGAAAAAGAAATTCGCTTTTTGGTGAAAAAGATCAATGAATTTTCTGGAAAACCAACATCAAAATTAAAACAAAATTTTTTACTTCTTAAATCTAAACAAGTAAGAATTAATTCAGAGAGGCGAAAAAAAAGATTTCTATTTGAAAACGTTCAAACGGATCCTAATAATAAAAAAATTAGAAAACAATTTATTGAGCTAAAAGAAATCATAAAAAAAGTTCCTCGATGGTCATACAAATTAATCAACAATTTGGAACAAGAAGAAGAACAAAACGAAGCACTTTTGGGAAAGCATGCTCCGGTTCGTTCAAGAAAAAGTAAACGTGTAGTGGTTTTTAATCATGACCTAGAAGATATCAATACTTGTAGTAATCCCCAAGATATTAATAATGATAATGATGAAACAGACGACATTGCTGTGATACGTTATTCACAACAACCGGATTTTCGGCGAGACATAATTACAGGCTCAATCCGAGCCAAAAGGCGTAAAACAATTATTTGTAAAGCTTTTGAAGCAAATATACATTCCCCCATTTTTTTGGATCGAATAGAAAAAGACCTTTCTTTTTCTTTTGATATTTCCGAGCCAATAAAAAAAAATTTTCAAAATAGGCTGTGGAAAAATACAGAATTCAAAATTCTAGATTATACAAAGAAAAAGGCAAAAGAAAGTACTAAAAAAAAAGAAGAAAAAAGAAAAAGAAGAGAAAAAGCGCGTATAAAACTAGCCGAAGCCTGGGATAGCTTTGTAGTCGCTCAAGTAATAAGAGGTCTTATGTTAGTAACCCAATCAATTCTGAGAAAATATATAATATTACCCTCATTGATAATAATTAAAAATATCACTCGTATACTATTATTTCAAATTCCTGAATGGTCCGAGGATTTAACGGATTGGCGAAAAGAAATGCATGTTAAATGCACTTATAACGCCGTTCAATTATCAGAAAACGAATTTCCTAAAAACTGGTTAAAAGATGGTATTCAGATAAAGATCCTATTTCCTTTTCGTCTGAAACCTTGGCACAAATCTAAACTACAAGAAAGATATACCTATTCACTGATGAAAAATAAAGAACAAAAAAATGATTTTTTTTTTTTAACAGTTTGGGGAATGGAAACTGAACTTCCTTTTGGTTCTCCACGAAAACAACTTTCCTTTTTTGAACCTATTTTTAAAGAACTAAAAAAAAAACTTAAAAAATTGAAAAAGAAGTGTTTTAGGGTTCTAATAATTTTAAAAGAAAGAATAAAATTTTTTCTAAATGTCTCAAAAGAAAAAAAGGGGGGGGTTATTAAAAACATTATATTTCTAAAAAAAAAAATAAAAAACCTACCAAAACTAAACCAAATTCCATTATTTGGATTGAAAGAAATATATGAATTGAGTGAAAACAAAAAAGAACAAAATTTTATAAGAAATAATGAGATAATTCATGAATCGTCCATTAATATTCAATTTACGAATTGCACAACTTGTGCATTGACAAAACAAAAAATACAAGGACTAGCTCTTAGAACAAGCACAATCTTAAATGAAATACAAAAAATTTCAAAAGACAATAAAAAAGAATTTAGAAGCCTATATAGAAATATTAGTTCGAACAAAATGAGCTATGATAAAAGATTGGAACCGCAAAAAACTATTTTGAAACTATTAAAAAAAAGAAATGTTCGACTAATTCGTAAAACAAATTATTTTATAAACTTTTTCGTTGAAAGGATACATAGAAATTTATATATATATATCAAAAATGTTTCTAGACTAAATGTACAACTTTTTTTTTATTTTTTTGAAACAACAAAAAAAAATTTTAAGAAATATAGTTCCTATACTAACTATATTTACAATAATGAAACAAATAAAAAAAAAATTGCTAAAAAAAAAAAAAATAGAACTCAATTTATTTATACTATAACAGAGTCACTTTCTAATATTAGTAAAAATAAATTACATTCTTTTTGTGACTTATCTTATTTGTCACAAGCATATGTCTTTTACAAATTATCACACAACACGGTTTTGAACTTTTTTAATTTATATAAGTTAAGATTTGTCTTGCAATCTAATGTAACATCTCTTTTTCTTAAAAATGAAATAAAGAATTTTTTTATTGGAACACAGAAAATATTACATTCCGAATTGAACCATACGAACCTTCGAAATGTTCGAACAATACATCAATCTAAAAATGGGTTAAAAGATTTTTATCAAGATGATTTATCTCAATTCATACCACAAGAGAGTAGAAATATAGTAAATAACCACTCTAGAATTCAAAAAAACCATTTAAATAAATATTATTCATATAAAAAAAATCGATTAATTTACTTCGAAAAAAAAAAAAATGTTAAAAAACAAGATGAATATGATCTTTTATCATATAATTTTATTAAGTCTGAAGATAAAAAAAATTCCTCCTTTTTTGCATTATCTTTACAAGTAAATCATAACCGATATATTTTTTCTAATTATGACGAAAGTAAACACCAATCTTTTAATATCTTGATAGGTATTCTGGTCAAAAATTTTTTAGTAGAAGATAATATTATACATATAAAGAAAAACCCGAATAGAAAATTTTTTCATTGGATATTTCTAAATTTTTGTTTTAGAAAGAAAATGGATATTCGGGTCTGGAGAAATATGAATACGAACACCCACAGTAGTAAATATACTAAGATTAGAACTAATAATTATCAAAAAATGGATAAAATCGACAAAAAATTTCGTTTTTTTCCCACGATTTATCAAAATCAAGAGATCAATCCATACAAAAAAAAAAAAAAACTTTTTGATTGGATGAGAATGAATGAAGAAATTCTAAATTGTTCCATATTGAATTTCAAAATTTTGTTTTTTCCAGAATTTTTGATACTTTCTAATTTGTATAAAATTAAACCATGGGCCATACCAATCAAGTTGCTCTTTTTAAATTTTAATGTAAATGAAAATGCCAGTGAAAATAAAAACACCACTGTAATAAAGAAAAAACGATCTCTTTTTTTATCAATTATTTCATTAGAAAAAAAAAATAAAAGGGAAAAAGAATGCACAGTCGAGACAGATTTTGAATCAACTCTATTAAACTATGAAAAAGATATTGAAAAAAATTATGTGATATCAAAGATGAAAAAAAAGAACAAAAAAAAACAATTCAAAAATGACATGGATGCGAAAATTTTTTTCGTACTAAAAAGATATTTTCTTTTTCAATTGAGATGGGATGATTTTTTAAATAAAAAAATAATCAATAACATTAACGTATACTGTCTCCTGCTTAGACTGCTAAACCCAAGAGAAATTGTTATAGCCTCTATTCAAAGGGGAGAAATGAGTCTGGATATTGTAAAGATTCATAAAAATTTAACTCTTACAAAATTGCTTAAAAGGGGAGTATTACTTATTGAACCCCTTCGTCTATCTCTAAAAAGGGAAGGACAATTTATTATGCATCAAACTATGGATATTTCGGTGGTTCATAACAGCAACCACACAATTAATCAAAGGTCCCAAGAAAAGAGGCATGTTGATAAGAAGAATTCTGAGAAATTAATTCCAAAGCCTCAAAAGATGACTGAAAATCGAGACAAAACTTATTATGATTTGTTTGTTCCTGAAAGTATTTTATCCCCCAGACGTCGTAGAGAATTCAGAATTCTAATTTGTTTCGATTCGATGAATCAAAATGTTATGTCTCTAAATGGGCCATTTTGGACTCAAAATCGGGTAAAGAGTCGAACTTTGAATAAAAAAAAAAGAGAAACAAATACACTAATAAAATTAAAATTTTTTCTTTGGCCTAATTATCGATTAGAAGATTTCGCTTGTATGAATCGCTATTGGTTTGATACCAATAATGGCAGTCGTTTCGGTCTGCTAAGGATACATATGTATCCACAATTTGAAAAATGAACTGACCGTGTACTGAAAAAAAAATATATATGGATTGACTTTATTTCCCGTGCTTTATTTTTATATGAAGACAAAGATATGCACACATAACATTGTTTTTACATTTTATTCTGATACATGATACAAATTGAACAACATATCAATATCTATAAATGATGAAAAAATTTTAGTTATTTTTGTTAAAATTTTTCTCTTTTGTGAGTGTAGACAACCATCTTTTTGTATATCTATTGGAATACTTTTTTCAAATTGGAAATTTTTAACAAAATTTAGATTATTATGGTGTGTATACCAAATAAAAAAAAGAGTAGCACTTTTTTTATTGATAGAAAAAATAGATTTAGTAATTAAAGGCCAGTGAGGGGTACGATTTCATTTTATGGTAAAAAAGTCATTCATCTCGGTTATTTCGCACGAAGAAAAAGAGGAAAACAGGGGGTCTGTTGCATTTCAAATACTAAGGCTCACAAATAGGATACGAAAACTTTCTTCACATTTGGAATTGCACAGAAAAGATTATTTATCTCAGAGAGGCCTCCGGAAAATTTTGGGAAAACGCCAAAGGATGCTGTCTTATTTGTCAAAGAAAAATAGAATACATTATAAACAATTAATTAATCAGTTAGATATTCGCGAATCAAAAACACGTTAATTTGAGTTTGAAAGGTCATTTTGAATTATTTGATTTCGTAGGTCTTGAATTTTAATGAACTTATAAAAACTTTCAGAAATTCATGAAAAAATGAATCGGGTAAAAACCTATGAATATACCAGCTACAAGAAATGACCCCATGAAAGTCAATATGGGACCCCACCACCCATCAATGCACGGCGTTCTTCGCCTCATCGTTACTCTCGATGGTGAAGATGTTATTGATTGTGAACCAATATTAGGATATTTACATCGAGGAATGGAAAAAATTGCGGAAAACCGAACAATTATACAATATTTGCCTTATGTAACGCGGTGGGATTATTTAGCTACTATGTTCACAGAAGCAATAACCGTAAACGGACCAGAGTTGTTCGGAAATATCCAAGTACCTAAAAGAGCCAGCTATATCCGCACAATTATGTTGGAGTTGAGTCGTATCGCTTCGCATTTGTTATGGCTCGGCCCTTTTATGGCAGATATTGGGGCACAGACTCCTTTCTTCTATATTTTCAGAGAAAGAGAATTAGTATATGATCTATTTGAAGCTGCCACAGGTATGAGAATGATGCATAATTTTTTTCGTATTGGCGGAGTAGCGGCCGATTTACCTTATGGCTGGATAGATAAATGTTTAGATTTTTGCGATTATTTTTTAACAGGAGTTACTGAATATCAAAAACTTATTACACGAAATCCTATTTTTTTAGAACGAGTTGAGGGGGTAGGCATTATTGGAAGAGCGGAAGTAATAAATTGGGGTTTATCAGGACCAATGCTGCGAGCTTCTGGAATACAATGGGATCTCCGTAAAGTTGATCATTATGAGTGTTACGACGAATTTGAGTGGGAAGTACAGTGGCAAAAAGAAGGAGATTCATTAGCTCGATATCTAGTCCGCATTGGCGAAATGACAGAATCCATAAAAATTATTCAACAGGCTCTAGAAGGAATTCCGGGGGGGCCATACGAGAATTTAGAAATCCGATACTTTGATAGAGAAAGGAATCCAGAATGGAATGACTTTGACTATCGATTTATTAGTAAAAAACCTTCTCCTACGTTTGAATTGCCGAAACAAGAACTCTATGTGAGAGTTGAAGCCCCAAAGGGAGAATTGGGAATTTTTTTAATAGGGGATCAGAGTGGTTTTCCTTGGAGGTGTAAAATTCGACCGCCTGGTTTTATCAATTTGCAAATTATTCCTCAGTTAGTTAAAAGAATGAAATTGGCTGATATTATGACAATACTAGGTAGCATAGATATCATTATGGGAGAAGTTGATCGTTAACATGATAATTGATAGAATAGACGTACAAGATATCAATTCTTTTTCTAGATTGGAATTTTTTAAACAGGTTTATGGAATTCTATGGATACTTATTCCTGTTTTTACTCCTGTATTGGGAATAACAATGGGTGTACTAGTAATTGTATGGTTAGAAAGAGAAATATCTGCAGGGCTACAACAACGTATTGGACCTGAATACGCTGGTCCATTAGGAGTTCTGCAAGCTTTAGCTGATGGGGCAAAACTACTTTTCAAAGAAAACCTCTTTCCATCTAGAGGAAATACTCGTTTATTCAGTATCGGACCTTCCATAGCGGTCATATCCATTTTAGTAAGCTATTTGGTAGTTCCTTTTGGTTCTCGCCTTGTTTTATCGGATCTCAATATCGGTGTTTTTTTATGGATTGCCATTTCAAGTATTGCTCCTATTGGCCTTCTTATGTCAGGATACGGATCAAATAATAAATATTCTTTTTTAGGTGGTCTACGAGCTGTTGCTCAATCGATTAGTTATGAAATACCATTAACCTTATGTGTGTTATCAATATCTCTACGTGCGATTCGCTAAGACATAAAAATTTGTATACTTCTTTCTATTTTATAGTAAGAGGGCGGACCAAGTTGAGTAAATATCTTCATTTTTGATTCAATATTCAGCTGGATGAACTAAACCCGAGAGTTATATGAGTAAAAGAAAACAGCTTATATATAAACTAGCTGTAAAAAATTAAGTCTCATTTTCTATGTATAAATGTTAGAGAGCCGAACGGAAATAAATATACACAAACGAAAGCCTTTGCCCCAAGATTAGGTAACTAGTGGCATCCTGACTTGAAGCGGGCTAAAAAGATACACTATAGTGCGTTTTCACTATCGTTTGTATGTATTATCATACATGGATTACCTTAATGTAATGCATCATTGAACAAAAACGAGTGGATTGAGTAGAAACACCAAGATACACAACGGATTTGTAATGAAGATTATGTAAAAGAATAATAATATTTCTGCATAATGTACAAAGAATATAAATTGGGGCTTTAAGTTAGTAGAAATGATTAGACAGTACTCCCTACAATTCCGATCCAGAGTATGCTCCTACCCCTCGATTAACTAAATAACTATTGGAAACGAAATAACCCTTTACTTTGTTTTGATTTTGTAAATCCACTTTTCACAGAAAGAGAAAGAAGACATAGAAACGACAAAAAATAGAAAGAAGAAATACAATTACAGTATAAAAACTTTCTTTTTATTCTTTCTTTATACTTTTATTCGGTCTATATTCATATTTATATAGATAGAATTCAGATCATAATTTATGAATTAATGCATAATTCTTTTCGTCTGTAAAAAGGAAAGGTTGTTGATATCTTTATAACGAGTATTTAATTGAAGAATTAAGTTATTACTCAACAAAGAAAATTTCAAAAGATTTTTGAAATTATTAAATCAAAGGAGGAGATCAATTCAGAAGCACTTTAATTTATATTAATTATAATTAATTTAAAAATATATATAATTTTTAAAGCAGAACAAACAGAATTCAATTGGTCTAATTTGGGATCGTACAATCTATTTTTACCTTATGCATCTTATAAACATATCAAAATAAAAAAATACTGACTCGATCCTTAGATTTATTTAAGGTCCTCAAGGAGCCGTATGCAGTGAAAATCTCATGTACGGTTCTGGAATAGCGATGGAAACTGTGATAGTATCGCCGACTATGATTATCTAATAGTTCAAGTACAGTTGATATAGTTGAGGCACAATCAAAATATGGTTTTTGGGGATGGTATTTGTGGCGTCAACCTATAGGGTTTATTATTTTTCTAATTTCTTCCCTAGCAGAATGTGAAAGATTACCTTTTGATTTACCAGAAGCAGAAGAAGAATTAGTAGCGGGCTATCAAACCGAATATTCGGGTATCAAATTTGGTTTATTTTATGTTGCTTCTTATTTAAACCTATTAGTTTCTTCATTATTTGTAACAGTTCTTTATTTAGGAGGCTGGACTATCTCTATTCCGCACATATTTTTATATGAGTTTTTTGAAATAAATAAAACATACGGTGTTTTTGAATCGACAATTGATATCTTTATTACATTAGCTAAAACTTATTTGTTCTTGTTCATTCCTATCACAACAAGATGGACTTTACCTAGGCTAAGAATGGACCAGCTGTTGAATCTTGGATGGAAATTTCTTTTACCTATTTCTCTCGGTAATCTATTATTAACAACTTCTTCTCAACTATTTTCACTGTAAAAGGCTATGATATCCTATATTCCCAACTTGGATCAAACAAGAGAAATAAACAAAAATAAAAAAAAAATATAGATATATTCACGATATGTTCCCTATGGTAACTGGGTTCATGAATTATGGGCAACAAACAGTACGAGCTGCAAGGTACATTGGTCAAAGTTTCATGATTACCTTATCCCACGTAAATCGTTTACCCATAACTATTCAATATCCTTATGAAAAAGTAATCACCGCGGATCGTTTCCGCGGTCGAATCCATTTTGAATTTGATAAATGTATTGCTTGTGAAGTATGTGTTCGTGTATGTCCTATAGATCTACCCGTCGTTGATTGGAAATTGGAAACTGATATTCGCAAGAAACGATTACGTAATTACAGTATTGATTTCGGAATCTGTATATTTTGTGGTAACTGTGTTGAGTATTGTCCAACAAACTGTTTAGCAATGACTGAAGAATATGAACTTTCTACTTATGATCGTCACGAATTGAATTATAATCAAATAGCTCTGGGTCGTTTACCAATAGTAGTAATTGACGATTATACAATTCGAACTATTTTGAATTCGCCTCAAATAAAAAATCAGTAAATCCTTGATTAAAGAAAAATTTGGAATTATTAAGGTTAAGTTTTGATTTAAAGAAATGCGTTTTTCCGTTTTGTTTGGTCTCAATAACTACAAATACCAACTGGTTATTCGTTGGTAAGAGTTGCGTCTTAATTTGGATTGAAAATTCATTAATTAATATCTCTGACATTATTTCAAATTTAAAAAAGGCAAGTTTCGTATTCGAGCTGCTCTATTCAGATAAAACATTAAATTTGAACAAAAACTGTACCCACATTAATTCACGCCCCCTAGTATTTAAGGTAAGGCAAGTAGAAATTTCTTATGAATCATCAAATCAACCCTTTTTTTCTGATCTGGTATCAATAAGGTCATGAAATTTTTTTTTCTCGTATCCTACATATAATGGATTTGCATGGACCCATACATGATTTTTTTTTAGTCTTTTTGGGATTAGGTCTTATCTTAGGCGGTATAGGAGTAGTATTACTTATCAATCCAATTTATTCTGCCTTTTCATTGGGATTAGTTCTTGTTTCTATATCCCTATTCTATATTCTATCAAATTCATTTTTTGTAGCTGCTGCACAACTCCTTATTTATGTGGGAGCTATAAATGTTTTAATCATATTTGCTGTAATGTTTATGAATGGTTCAGAATATTACAAAGATTTTAATCTTTGGACCGTTGGGAATGGGGTTACTTTGATGATTTGTACAAGTATGTTTGGTTTACTAATGACTACTATTACAGATACGTCATGGTACGGGATTATTTGGACTACAAGATCAAACCAGATTATAGAACATGATTTAATAAGTAATAGTCAACAAATTGGAATTCATTTATCAACAGAGTTTTTTCTTCCCTTTGAATTCATTTCGATAATTCTTTTAGCCGGTTTGATAGGTGCAATTTCCGTGGCGCGCCAATAACAATAATACGAATTCTATCAACTTATCAACAGCAATCAAAAAAAAAATTTCATTCTGTGTTATCACATTTATTTTCAGAATTGAAAATTGTTTATGTCTAAAATAGAAATTCTTTTTATTCCCAATATATTTCTTTGTTCCATACTTTGTTTTTATATTATATTCTCGTAAATTGAATGGTTTGCCTTGTTATTCATGTTAAAATCAAGCGAAATTAATAAGGATTTGTTCAATGATGCTGGAACATGTACTTGTTTTAAGTGCCTACTTATTTTCTATCGGTATCTATGGATTGATCACCAGCCGAAATATGATTAGAGCTCTTATGTGTCTTGAACTTATACTGAATGCGGTTAATATAAATTTAGTAACATTTTCTGATTTTTTTGATAGCCGCCAGTTAAAAGGAAATATTTTCTCCATTTTTGTTATAGCCATTGCCGCCGCCGAAGCAGCTATTGGACCAGCTATTGTATCGTCAATTTATCGTAATAGAAAATCAATTCGTATCAATCAATCGAATTTGTTAAATAAGTAGTATTAACCATACAAATTAGAATATTCATAAATAAAAATTAGCGTGTATTATACATTCTGTATGATCATGTTTGCAAAAATATAATAAATCAAAGTATCTTGGTTCTCTCCCATGCGCCGATCCATAAGTAGATTGATTAGAAAAATTCTGATAAATCTAAATTATTGATTCATCTAGTATCTAAATATATTATTCATTTACAAATTTACTAGATCGAAAATTTATTATTAAAAAAATTTTAGATAGATCCAATGTCACATTCCGTAAAGATTTATGATACGTGTATAGGGTGTACTCAATGTGTCCGAGCTTGCCCCACAGATGTATTAGAGATGATACCTTGGGACGGGTGTAAAGCTAAGCAAATTGCTTCTGCTCCAAGAACAGAGGATTGTGTGGGTTGTAAAAGATGTGAATCCGCCTGTCCAACGGATTTCTTGAGTGTTCGGGTTTATTTGTGGCATGAAACAACTCGAAGTATGGGTCTAGCTTATTGATACGTTCCAAAAAACTCGACTTGAATACGACTACATTTGATTTTTTTACCTTTACCGACAAAAGTGCGTGCTCAAAAAAATATATTTTTTTGAGCACGCACTTTTCTGGTCCAAGTGTATCTTATTTTTACTACGAATTATTTTCCTTGGTTAACGATAGTTGTAGTTTTTCCAATATTTGCAGGTTCCCTAATTTTATTTTTTCCTCATAGAGGAAATAAGGTAATTAAGTGGTATACTATTTCTATATGTATAATAGAACTCCTTCTAACAACCTATGCATTCGGGTATCATTTCCAATTGGACGAGCCATTAATCCAACTGCTAGAGGATTATAAATGGAGCCATTTTTTTGATTTTTCCTGGAGATTGGGAATAGATGGACTTTCTATAGGACCCGTTTTGCTGACGGGATTTATCACTACTTTAGCTACTTTAGGGGCTTGGCCGGTTACTCGAGAGTCCCGATTATTCCATTTTCTGCTGTTAGCAATGTATAGCGGTCAAATCGGACCATTTTCTTCTCAAGACATTTTACTTTTTTTCATCATGTGGGAATTAGAATTAATTCCAGTTTATCTACTTATATCCATGTGGGGAGGAAAGAAACGTTTGTATTCAGCGACAAAATTTATTTTGTATACTGCAGGAAGTTCCGCCTTTTTGTTAATAGCAATTCTGGGTATTTGTTTATCTGGTTCTAATGAACCAACATTAAATTTTGAAACATCAGCTAATCAATCGTATCCTGTCGAACTCGAAATTCTCTTCTATATTGGATTTTTTATTGCTTTTGCTGTTAAATCGCCGATTATACCCTTACATACTTGGTTACCAGACACTCATGGAGAGGCACATTACAGTACTTGTATGCTTCTAGCTGGAATCTTATTAAAAATGGGAGCATACGGGTTGGTTCGTATAAATATGGGATTATTGCCCCGCGCCCATTCTCTATTTTCTCCTTGGTTGATGATAGTCGGCACAATTCAAATAATCTATGCAGCTTCAACATCTCCGGGTCAATATAATTTAAAAAAAAGAATAGCCTATTCCTCAGTATCTCATATGGGTTTCATAATTATAGGACTTAGTTCTATAAGCGATACAGGACTCAACGGGGCCTTTTTACAAATAATTTCTCATGGATTTATTGGCGCTGCACTTTTTTTCTTGGCAGGAACGAGTTATGATCGAATACGTCTCGTTTATCTCGATGAAATGGGCGGAATGGCTATCACAATTCCAAAAATATTTACGACTTTCAGTATCTTATCAATGGCCTCGCTTGCATTACCGGGCATGGGCGGTTTTGTTGCAGAATTGATAGTCTTTTTTGGAATACTTACTAGTCAAAAATATCTTTTAATGTCCAAAATACTACTTACTTTTGTAATGGCAATTGGAATAATATTAACTCCTATTTATTCATTATCTATGTTACGTCAGATGTTCTATGGATACAAGCGTTTTAATGCCCCCAACTCAAACTTGTATTTTGTTGATTCTGGGCCGCGAGAATTGTTTCTTTCGATCTCTATTCTTTTACCTGTAATATCTATTGGTATTTATCCAGATTTCGTTTTCTCATTATCAGTTGATAAAGTAGAAGCTCTTCTATCTAATTTTTTTTATCCATAGTTTTCGTGAGTAAACCAAAAAATCACACACAAATCTTATGATTTTTAAAATTGCTTGTTGGACAATGAAAAACAAGTACTTTTTCTTCTCTGAAGTTTGAGTAAAATAAATGGGAGTTTTTTTAGAACTATGTATGTAATCAAGCGAGAACCTTTTGAATCAAGTAATGAAAAAAAAAAATAAATAAAAGTCAAAAGGTTCTCGCTTGATTACATACATAGTTTTCTTATATACACTTATACTATACACTTATATTTTCCTATGGTTATTTTTTATTTTTCAAGTACTTTCTTTAATTCAATTAGATGTTAACGTAAATGAACCATAACTATGTAATCCTATTCCTAATAAATTAACTCCAAAATAGCATATCCAAATTATAATAAAACCCATCGAGGCTACAATCGCAGAATTTTCACTTTTAAAAATTTTGTTTGTTCGAGTATGTAAATAAATTGCAAATACGGTCCAAGTAATAAATGCCCAAGTCTCCTTTGGATCCCAATTCCAATATGAACCCCATGCTTCATTAGCCCATACTGCTCCCGAAAGAATACCTATCGTTAAAAAGATAAACCCTAGACTAATAATACGATAACTCCAAAAATCCAATTGTTCAATCAATTGAAACCTGTAATAATTCCTAGAAAAAAGAAAATAAGTTTTTATTAAACGGTTCTTTTTTTCTATTATGTATTGAATCCCGCCCGGCGAAAATGGCTCGTTTACGAATTTTTCGTTTTTACTAAAACTTAGTATGAAATTTTTAAATGTAATAACTAGAAGAGCTAGTGATAATAATGATCCGCATAAAAGAGCCGCATAGCCCAATACCATCATACTTACGTGCATCATTAACCAATGGGATTGAAGAGCAGGTACTAATATTTCGGATTGATTCATTTCAGTTAAAAGACCAGAAGTAGCAAAACCTTGGGTAAAAATAGCACTTGGTGCGGTTATTGCATTTAAATAGGTTTTAATTTTTTTTAAATACAGAACCATATGAATACTGGAGAAACTCCATGAAAGAAAGATTAATGATTCATATAAATTACTTAATGGTAAATGTTGCAAATAAATCCAACGAGTAACTAATAATCCTGTTATACAGGAAAAAGTAGTCATCATCCCCTTTTCTGACGAATCAGATAGTCCTACGATTTCATCTACTAATAAGGTCAGCAAATGAATTGTAATTACAATTGAAACGACTGAAAAGGATATATGTGTAAATATATGCTCTAAAGTTGAAAATATCATAAAAAATTTAAAATAAAAAAGAGGGGGATTTCAATTCAATTTCAATTATAGGATAATTGAATTGAACTCGGTAGTTGAACTTAGTATAGGACTTACTTTTTTAGAGGATGGCATGCCGCCACTCGGACTCGAACCGAGATGCTCTAGCACTGCTTCCTAAGAGCAGCGTGTCTACCGATTTCACCATAGCGGCTTGTTCGAAATCATAATAACCCCATTTTTATTCAATTGTCGAGAGTTTAAGTAGTCAATTCAATGGAATATCTATTTATTGATTGATCTTAGAGTGGAAACATAGGATCTAAAATTGGCGTATTCGTCCTATAATAACTTAAAAACGGAAAAGGCTTTTATTTTTTTAATATCGATGGGGATTCTTCCCTATCATAAAAACGATAAAACATACTCAAAAGAAAGGTTAAATCTTCTTCTTGTGTTTATTCCTTATTTCAAAGAAACAAGAATTTTTTAATTATAAAAGCAAAACAAATTCAACTTTTCATTGCTATTGATCGGGTCAAACCATTAGAGAATATATATTTTTCTTTTTAGTTCTATTTATAAATTTTTCCTTTTATAGCTATTTATTCTAATAAAATACAAATTTTTATAAATTTTTTCTAACTTATAATATAAAACTTATAAAAACATTATAAACAATTTACAATTAATTAGAAACAAATTAAACTGACTGCTTTTCGAATCAAAGCAACTTAGGTTTTTCCAATCTTTGATTATTTATTTGTTGCATAAAAAAAACTTTTTGAATTCCGTGTAGAAAGAGATTTACCTAATGAAAAAGCTTTCAATGCTGCCCAATATCCTTTCTTTTTCCAAAGATTTTTACGAATACGTTTTTTTGAGATAGAAGTACGTTTTTTCGGAACTGCCATTAAAAAAGAGAATAAGTTTTTAATTGGTATAGTTGGATGTCAAAGACATCTATTATCTATTCTTCAAAAAAACAAAAAGGTTTTTACTATAAATTATCCAGCTATCTATTTATTTTCTAGTCAGTATACCCCTTAAAAATTGCGTAAATATAGTAAAAAAAAACAGTGTACCCTTCTTTATATTTCTGTATAATTTCTTTTTGTTGTCCTACACGTATTTATACAGGTAATAAAATGAGCTAAAATACATAATAAAAAAAAAAGATCGAAAGTTTTAATAAACCAACCCCCGTACTTTATTAATTTCAAATTTAATTGGCCAGACTCACACAAAGAGTACATTTAATTTTAATCGAATTTAAAAATGTGCACGAGACTAGTACTTAATCTATTAAATTTCTAAAAAAAAATTATTTTATTAATTTTTCCTTTTAATTTTAGGGAACGCCAAGTCTTGGATGTTATGGTTTGAAGATCCTAGCCTTTACTAAAAAAATAAAAGTCTTTTCTTACAATAAAAGACAATAAATTCGGTTCCAAAAATATATTGGTTGATGATTCTGACTAAGCCAACAAAAAAAGAACTTTTATGGTAAAAATTCTAGTTTTTTATGATTCAGGTTAAATACTTTTTTGGGGGTAATTTTTGATTTTTGTTCTATAGATATATAAATTGTTGTAATAATACGTACTAATAATTAAGTCTATAAAATTCTATATTTTGTATATTTTAATTTTTTTTATTAACCGAACCCTTTCATTTCAAAAAAACTAAGAGCCGCTAAATCAGAAACAATTAATTAAGATAAAAATAATTTTTTTTTATGCAATATACATATCAATATTCATGGATTATACCTTTTATTCCCCTTCCAGTTCCTATATTAATAGGAGCAGGACTCCTACTTTTTCCCGCGGCAACAAATGATCTTCGCCGTATGTGGGTTTTTCTTAGTATTTTATTCTTAAATATAGTTATGATTTTTTCAACCTATCTGGCTATTCAACAAACGAATAACCCTTCTATCTTTCTATCTATATGGTCTTGGACTATCAATAATGCCCTTTCTTTAGAATTTGGTTATTTAGTTGACCCACTTACTTCGATTATGTTAATATTAATCACTACTGTTGGAATTATGGTTCTTATTTATAGTGACAATTATATGTCTCATGATCAGGGATATTTGAGGTTTTTTGCTTATATGAGTTTTTTCAATACGTCAATGTCAGGATTAGTCACTAGTTCTAATCTGATACAAATTTATTTTTTTTGGGAATTCGTTGGAATGTGTTCTTATCTATTAATAGGGTTTTGGTTCACCCGGCCTACTGCAGCGAATGCTTGTCAAAAAGCGTTTGTGACTAATCGCGTTGGAGATTTTGGTTTATTATTAGGAATTTTGGGATTTTATTGGATAACGGGCAGTTTAGAATTTCGGGATTTATTTGAAATATTCAATAACTTGGTTTATAATAATGAAGTTAATTTGTTATTTTCTACTTTGTGTGCCTTTCTCTTATTTGTTGGTGCAATTGCTAAATCTGCTCAATTTCCCCTTCATGTATGGTTACCCGATGCCATGGAAGGGCCTACCCCTATTTCAGCTCTTATACATGCCGCTACTATGGTAGCGGCCGGAATTTTTCTTGTCGCCCGGCTTCTGCCGCTTTTAATAGTTTTACCTTATATAATGAAGCTAATAGCTTTGATAGGTATAATAACATTACTTTTAGGGGCCGCTTTAGGTCTTGCTCAAAAAGATATTAAGAAGGGTTTAGCTTATTCTACAATGTCTCAATTAGGCTATATGATGTTGGCTCTCGGTATGGGTTCTTATCAAGCGGCTTTGTTTCATTTGATCACTCATGCTTATTCCAAAGCATTGTTGTTTTTAGGCTCCGGATCTATTATTCATTCAATGGAAACTATTGTTGGCTATTCTCCAGATAAAAGCCAGAATTTGGGTCTTATGGGAGGTTTAAGAAAACAGGTACCGATTACAAAAACATCTTTTTTAGTAGGTA